TAGATCTAATGTACTTATTCGATTTAACAAATACATTATGTCTAAATTGCAAAATGGGATGGCTCGAATATTTAGTATTTTCTTATTTATTACCTGTGTCTACCATTTAGGCAGAATACCATCGCCCATTCTTACTAAGAAACTAAAAAAAACTTCCGAAATGAAGGGGATTCAAAAAGAGTCACAAGATATATGTTCTATGGATGAAAATAAAGCCGCTATGGCCTTCTGGAAAGCTCCTGTTACTCTTCTTTTCGACTATAAAAGATGGAATTACCCATTGCGATATATAAAAAACAACAAATTTGAAAATGCTGTAAGAAATGAAATGTCACAGTATTTTTTTTTTATATGTCAAAGTGATGGAAAACAAAAAATTTCTTTTACATATCTACTCAGTTTGATAAATTTTTTTAAAATGATACAACAAAAGATATCTTTGAATGAATTATCATTCAATTCTAATAAATTAGATAATTATTGGACTTATAATATTCAATACAAAAGAAATAAACAAATTAACGAGACTTTTAATAGAATTGAAGCTATAGACAAAGAATTCCTTTTTATGGATATACTTGAAAAAAAAACTATATTATGTAATTGGGATAACAAAAAAGAATATTTACCTAAGATATATGATCCTTTCTTGAACCGATCTTGTGGTGAAACATTAAAAAAAAAACGGGTTTCGCCTTTAAATATAAATGAAACCTTTTCTATAAATAAAATTCATAGTGTATTTTTTACCGACTCTCACGAATTTGAACATAAAATTTCTTATGATAAAACTAAAAAATTAAAAAAAAAAAATAAAATAAATTATTTGTTGACCTTAATTAATGAATTTTCGAAAGAACCAACACCCTGCTTCAATTTACAAAAACTTATTTTCTTTCCTAAAAAACTAAAAAAGGGTTCAAGATATAAATTTTTAAAATTTTTATTCCATGTAGTTATAAATAAAAATTTTAAAAAATCCATTATAAAAAAATTGGATGGAGTAAAAGGAATACATAAAAAAATATCCCATTGGTCATACAAATTAATCGACGAGTTGGAACAACAAGAAAGGGAAAATGCGGAAGAACGATTGGCGGAGGATCATGGTATTCGCTCAAGAAAAGCCAAACGTGTAATTATTTTTACCGATAAACAGATAAATACCGAAGAAGTGGCTTTAATACGTTATTCATACCAATCGGATTTTCGTCGAGATATAATTAAAGGTTCAAGGCGCATCCAAAGACGTAAAACGGCCATTTTAAAGCTGTTTCAAACCAATCTACACTCTCCACTTTTTTTGGAACGAAAAGATAATAAACTATTGTTTTTGTATTTGAATTTTAAAATTTATGAACTGATGAAATTTATGAATGCAATTAAGAAAAATACACAACTAGAAATTTCGGATTATAAAATAAAAGAAATAACGAAAAACAAAAAGTATAAAATAGAAGAAAAAACGTGTATCGAAATAGCAGAAACTTGGGATACCATTCCATTTGCTCAAGCAATGAGAGGTTGTATATTAGTAACCCAATCCAGTCTTAGAAAATATATTATATTACCTTCATTGATAATAGCTAAGAATATCATCCGGATGCTTTTATTTCAATTTCCCGAGTGGTCTGAAGATTTTAACCAATGGAATAGGGAGATACACGTTAAATGTACTTATAATGGGGTTCAATTATCAGAAAGGGAATTTCCGAAAAACTGGTTAATAGATGGTATTCAAATAAAGATTATATTTCCTTTCCACTTAAAACCTTGGTACAGATCTAAGTACCGACCCCTTCATAGGAATCTAATAAAAAAAAATTTAAAAAAAAAAGAAGATTTTTTTTTTTTAACAGTTTGGGGAATGGAAGCTGAAATTCCTTTTGGTCCTCCCCGAAAAGGGCCCCCCTTTTGTAAACCTATCTTTAAAAAACTCGAAAAAAAAGTTAGAAAATTAAATTTCACGCCCCAACGCTTTATGATAATGAATAACGAAAGAACTCAATTGTTATTAAAAGATAAAATAATATTTTTAATAAGAAAAATTAAAAACTTGTTAAAAGAAAATAAGATATTCAAGCTAAAAAATTATGAATCAAGTCAAACTAAAAAAGCAAAAAATTATTTAATAAAAAATCATATAATTTATGAATCATCTATTCAAAAAAAATTACAAGATTCAAAAAAGGATTTATCGACATCGACAAAGAATAAACTAAAAGATCTGATTGATAAAAAAAAAAGAATAAAAAAAGACAGGAAAAACAGATTTTTAACTATCCGGATTTGTCCTACTAAAAATAATAAACGAGCCGATCTAATCAAATTCAAATTAAAAAAATTTCCAAAAGGTTTTCCGGGTATATTAAAACAAAAAAATTATCGATTCATTTACGAATCAAAATTTTTTATAAAAGAAATATACATAAATAGTTTTCTATTTTTATATATCAGTAGCATACAAATACTAAGTATCAATGTACAACTCTTTATTCAATTAATACAAAAAAGGTTTGATAAATACATTTACAATAACAATGATACAAAAAAGAAAGAAAGAGTGGATCAAACAAAAAAAATAACAATTCGATTTATTTCAACTATAAAAAATTTACTTACTATTAATAAAAACTCAACTATTCCGTTTGTATTATCTTCCTTGTCACAAACATATGTGTTTTATAAATTCTCGCAAATACCAATTAATTACTTTAATTACTTGCATAAGGTAAGATATGTCTTTCAATATCATGAAACGTCTGCTTTTATTAAAAATGTAATTACAAAATTTTTGAGAACACAAAGAATTTATCATTTGGACTCAAAATTAAAACATAAAAAACTTTTGAATTATGACAAAAATAAACGGAAAGGTTGTCTAAAAAATTATTATCACTATGATTTATCACCAATTATATGGTCTCGATTAGTACCACAAAAATGGAGAAATAGAGTAAATCAACATTCTATATATTTAAACAAAGAATATTTATATGATAAATCAGCATTAATTTATCATGAAAAACAACCTTATTATGAAAAAACTTTAGTTTCAGATCAAAACTTTCATTTTACAAAACACTATCGATATGATCTTTTATCATATTTATACTATAATTATGAAAATAAAAATAAGGTGGCCTACTCTAGTTATATGTCTAGATCACTATTACAAGAAAAATTACAAGTAACAAAAAAAATAACTTTTATAAATTATAACACATATAAAAACAAATTACTCGATAAAGTAAAAAATATTCCTATCAATAATTTTGTCAATAATTATCGACGATATCATAATAATATAGAACAAAAGTTGAATACAAAATATTTTGACTGTCAAATTATTTTAAACAGAAAAAAAGTATATATTTTTGATAAGCAAGGCTTTTTTTATCTTACACTTTATCAAAAAAAAAAGGAGAATGCAATAGTAAGTAAGTCCGGATCAAATATAGAACTTTGGTTTTTACAAAAATTTTTACTATTTTATAATGATTCTAGGATTCAACCTTGGGTTATTCCAATCAAATCGTTTTTTTTTTTTTTTAATGCAAATACAAAAATTAATGTTAATGAAAGTACAAATATATCATTTGATGAAACAAAATACAAGAATAATACAAAAACAGGATTTCATATTTTCCTCAAAAGATATTTACTTTTTCAATTGAGATGGGATAATCTTATGAAGCAAAAAATAATCAACAATATTAAAGTATATTGTTTCCTACTTAGACTTATAAATCCAAAAGAAATGGCTCTATCTTCTATTCGAAGAGAAGAAATGAGTCTGGATATCATGTTGATTCAGAATAAATTAACTTGTACAAAATCGATGAAAAGGGGAATATTAATTCTTGAACCGATTCGTCTGTCTGTAAAAAAAAAAAAAAAATTTATTTTTTATAAAATTGTACGTAGTTCATGTTTTTATAAGAACAAGCATCAAAAAAACAAAAATGGTATTGATATTGATAAAAATATGAGTGTTGATCATTATGATGATTTATTTGTTCCTGAAACTATTTTATCATCTCGACGTTGTAGAGAATTTAGAATTTTAATTTGTTTCAATTTAAAAAAAAATAAAATAGTTTTAAATAGTACAAGCGAAAAAAAAAAATTAATTAAATTGAAGTTTTTTCTTTGGACCAACTTTCGATTAGAGGATTTTACTTGTATAAATCGATATTGGTTTGATACCAATAATAGCATCCGTTTCAGTATGTTAAGGGTACGTATGTATCCACAGTTGAAAATTCGTTGATGATAGATTTTTTACTATATGCATTCTTAATCATCATATATATCATAATCATAACAAAATTAAAATAAGATTCAAACTTTTTTTTTTAAAAAATATTTAAAATGATATAATTTTAATGATTTAAGATTTAATTTATATTTAAAATTATAATAAAATTAGAATAAATTAATTAATATATAATTGATATATTATATTGTTATATTGATATATAAACAAAAGTTTACATGCAGTAACCAATAAAAAAATAAAATTTAATGCGAGCATTAAATTTTTGAAAGCTATTGCATAGTTATAGATGTATCGAGAAATAATTTTAAATTTGGATAAATCATTGATTCATCTAGTATCTAAATATATGATTCATTTACAAATACAAATTTATTAGATTGAAATTTTATGATGTTTCACAATATTTATAGATCCAATGTCACATTCAGTAAAGATTTATGATACATGTATCGGGTGCACTCAATGTGTTCGAGTTTGTCCTACCGATGTATTAGAAATGATCCCTTGGGACGGCTGCAAAGCTAAACAAATTGCTTCTGCTCCAAGAACGGAGGACTGTGTCGGTTGTAAAAGATGCGAATCCGCTTGTCCAACGGATTTTTTGAGTGTTCGGGTTTATCTATGGTATGAAACAACTCGTAGCATGGGTCTAACTTATTGATAGTTACTAGTTTTAAAATTGTCATTTTTTATTTTTTACCAATAAACCCGTATATTAAAATAATTTTAAATTAAAGTACGGGTTTATCGGGTTCAAGTGTCGTATATGTTTTTTATGATGTTCAAAATCTATCGAAATCCATTTAATTCAATTACGAATAACAAAAAGTATATATTTCTAATGAATATTCAATATTGATATATTGGTTAATATGAGAATGAAGAATCCCTCATATAGATGTTGCACCCTTTTCTTTTTTATTTTATGAAGTTAATTTTAATTAAAAAATGTTAAATGTTAATTGTAACATCCATTTTTGTATTCATCAAGCTCTTTATAGATTAAAATAGAAATGAACCATAACTGTGTAGCCCTATTTCTAATAGATTGATTCCAAAATAGCATCCCCAAATTAGAATAAAGCCTATAACAGCTACAATTGCAGAATTTTTCCCGTTCAAATTTGTATTCGTTTGAATATGTAAATAAATCGTGAATATAATCCAAGTAATAAATGCCAAAGTTTCTTTTGGGTCCCAATTCCAATATGAGCCCCATGCTTCATTAGCCCACACAGCTCCCGAAAGAATACCTATACTTAAAAAAAAAAAACCTATACTAATAACACGATAACTCCAATGTTCCAATTGTTGAATTAATTGGGATCTGTAAAAATTACTATTACTAGTAGAAGTGCTTTGTAAAACAGTTTTTATCTTTTCATTCATGTTTTGATTATCACCAAAAGAAAAAGAAAATGTCTTACTTAATAAAAAATTGTTTTTATTAAAAATCATTACCCTTTTTTGAAATGTAATAACTAAAAGTGTTACTGATAATAAGGATCCGCATAAAAGAGCTGCATAGCCCATTAGGGTCATACTTACATGCATCATTAACCATTGGGATTGAAGAGCGGGTACTAATATTACAGATTTATGTATTTGATTTAAAAGATTTGAAGTAGCAAAACCTTGAGTAAAAATGACACTTATCTTTATTATTGAACTAAATTTTTTTTTATTTTTAAAATACAGAATTAGATAAATAATGGAGAAACCCCATGAAAGGAAAATTAATGATTCAGATAATTCACTTAATGGAAAATGTCTAAAATGAATCCAACGGTTTATTAATAATCCTGTTAGACATAAAAATCCCACTGTCATACCTCTTTCTGAAGAATCAACTAGTTCTATGATTTCATCGACTAATAATATTAGAAAATAAATTGGAATTAAAATTGAAACAATGGAAAAGGATATATGAGTTAATATATGTTCAAAAGTGGAAAACAGCATAAATATCTTATAATTAATTATTAATTTAAGGGACAAAAATATAAAATAGGAAGACTACAAATTTTTTATTTTTTCATTATTAATTTTTTAAGATGTCATGCCGCTACTCGGACTCGAACCGAGATGCTGTAGCACTGCTTCCTAAGAACAGCGTGTTTACCAAATTTCACCATAGCGGCTTTATTTTCATCCATAGAACATATATCTTGTGACTCTTTTTGAATCCCCTTCATTTCGGAAGTTTTTTTTAGTTTCTTAGTAAGAATGGGCGATGGTATTCTGCCTAAATGGTAGACACAGGTAATAAATAAGAAAATACTAAATATTCGAGCCATCCCATTTTGCAATTTAGACATAATGTATTTGTTAAATCGAATAAGTACATTAGATCTAATAGAATGATTTTGCCCTATCCAGACTAATACCAATACAATCCATTTCATGAATAAAATGTGACCAATTAACCAACCAAAAAAACTACTTGTTACAAATAACATCTTGTTGTTGCATCGAAACATAAAAATGTTGACTAATCTGGCTAACATTGAACTTGGTAAAATGAAATGGTTCAAAAATTGAAAAATGATATTATTCAGGAATATACATTGAATGCTAAGATTACGCATTGAATTTCTGGTAGTAGACCCATAAACCAAAAAGTTTATGTGATTGTTCCAGAAGAAATGAAACAAAAGATACGGTAGAGATAGGACAGTTATTGTATGAGGTCTACCCAATGCTAGATGCAGAGGCGCATAATAGATCGATATTAACATCATGAGCTGTCCTGTAATAAAACCTGTTATCGCTGATACCTTCTTCTCGGTTCCTTCTTTTCTTTCTTCCATAACCGGAGCTCGGAGAAGGAAGAGATAAGAGGGCCCTATGGAAAATGTGGTCAGAAATCCATAATAGAGTCCGACCACAACGACCGAATTTATTATCTTCATGCATAAGGATACTAGATTACCTAGTATAAAAGATTTCAAAATCATCACAAACCCCCCCTTTTCTTTTCTATTGCAATTTCTGGATTCTTATATGATGATTTTGAAACTTTCCATATATGGAAATAGAAACAGATAGACTCGAAACGGCATCTCTTATGTCAATGACACCAAAGGTATATTAAATGAATGGAATTTTGAATTGGGATATGTATGGATGGAATATAATGAAATAGAGCCGCTACGAAAAAGTTCCGTGAGTTACGAAGGAAGCTTCGAGCTCATATTGGTCATGGGTTGAAACAGAAA